CTCGACCCCTTCCCCCTATAGGTAGTCTTAGAGAAGTTTCTTTTGAAGTGGATACCTGAATGCCAAGTATAGCTCGTAATAATCTATCCTCCGGGGCATATGAGGATTCGCTCGCTGTCTGAGGTGTTAATTTACCTACTAAAATATCACCTGTTTCTATCCAAGATCCCAGCATCACAATTCCATTTCTGTCTAAATTTCGGAGTAAACGAGCCTCTAAATGCGGGATCTCCTTAGTTATTCTTTCAGGACCTTGGCTTGTTACATGAGTCTGAATTTCATATTTCCGGATATGAAAAGAAGTATAAATATCTTTATAAACCAGACGTTCGCTAATTAGTACTGCGTCTTCAAAATTGTAACCTTCCCATGGCATATAAGCTACTAATACATTTTTTCCTAAAGCGAGTTCCCCACCAGCTGTAGCCGCACCGCCCGCTAGAATTTGTCCCTTTTTAATGTATTTACCCCGCTGAACCTGAGTTTTTTGATTCATACAAGTATTTTTGTTGGAACGTTGATACATAACCAATGGAATGCTTAGAGTATCCCCATTACTTGAGAAAATGATCTTTTGAGTATCAGTATAAATGATTTTTCCCTTGCGTTCGGCTATAACTGAAACCCCCGAATCTAGAGCCGTTTGTCCTTCCAACCCAGTTCCAACAATGCACTTCTCGGACCGAGAAAGGGGAACTGCTTGGCGCTGCATATTAGAACTCATTAAAGCTCGATTCGCATCATTATGCTCAATAAAAGGAATGAGGGAAGCTCCAATAGAAAAATATTGGAAGGGAAAAATGCTTCTAAGATGAATCTCTTCCCATGCAATAGTCAGGAATTCTTGACGATATCGAGCTGGAACAACCTGTTGTTCTTGAATATCCCGACTTAAGGCCAAAGAATTTCCTGCTGCTACCATATAATATTCATCTCTATTTGGTGATAAATAAACCATCTGTGCCTCTTTTGATCTCTCAGATAATCCATAAAATGGACTCTCTATAGATCCCCAATAACCAACCTTCACATGAATAGCTAATGATCCCATAAGTCCAACATTGATTCCTTCGGACGTGTCAATTGGACAAATACGTCCATAGTGACTCGGGTGGATATCTCGTATTCGAAAACTAGCAGTTCGCCCCGTCAATCCTCCAGGACCCAAATAACTCCATTTTCGCCCATGAACAATTTGTGTCAACGGATTAGTTCGATCCAAAACTTGAGATAAAGGGTGTAGACCAAAAAACGATTCATAAGTAGTTGTTAATGAAGTTGAAGTTACCAAATTTTGAGGAGTCGGTATCAATTTATGCCTGATTGCTCCACATATAGTTCCTCGAACCGTATTTTCTAAACGAACAAGAGCCAATCCAAATTGATCCTGTAATAGATCTGCTACAGAACGAATACGTTTATTTTTCAAGTGACTCATATCGTCAAGTGTACCCATTCCCAATTTCATTCCAATCAAATGATCCACAGCAGCCAATAAATCTCGTGGTAACAAAAATGTATTGTTTTGGGGTATATCAAGATTAAGTCTCCGGTTCATATTTCGTCGACCAATCTTTCCTAACTCACATCTTTGTTGAAAAAATTTCTTTTGTAATTCCTTGCATAAGGACTCAGAAAATACTGGATCCCCCCCTACACAGGCAAATTGTTGATAAAACTCCAAAATAGCATTTTCTTTTGACCCAATCTTTTTTTTCTCTTTATCATTCGGGAAAGACAAGAAAATCTCAGGGTAACAAACATTATCTAAAATTTCTCTTATATTCGAACCCATAGCTGATGATAGAACTAGAATAGATATTTTTTGTTTTCTACTTACACGGGCCCATATCCTTGCTTTTCTATCAATTTCTAATTCCGACCTTCCCCCCCAATCCGATATTATAGTACTGGTATAGACAGAAACTCCGTTATGTTCCAATTCTGAACGATAGTAAATACCAGGACTTTGCAATATTTGGTTGATCACAATTCGGTATATTCCATTTACTATAGAGGTTCCAAAAGAATTCATTATAGGGATGTTTCCAATAAAAACGGTTTGTTCTTGCATATTTCTACCGGTTTTCCAAATTAAGACCGCGGGTACATATAATTCAGAAGAATATGTGAGTGATTCATACACAGCATCTCTTTCTGTTATCAAGGGCTCTACCAATTGATATGTTTCCACAAATAATTGAAATTCAATTTCTTGATCTCTATCTTCAATTTTTTGAAACTTATGAAATTCTTCCGTCAAGCCCTGATTAATGAACCTACAAAATCCCTCAAATTGTATCTGACTAAATCCAGGTATTGTGGACATTCCCTCATTTCCATTCTGTAGCATCTTAATCTGAAGTTTCCTCTTTATTGAAAAAATCCCATTATCGGCTTTTGGCTCACTATTCATCGAACCCTACCAATTGATCTAGCAATGATGGAATGGATATTCTGTTTACTGAATCACATAAAATTTTAGTCAACTCCATCCATATATATCGTATGAACGAAAGCAAGACAGAGAAATAAAGGGCATTTTCGATGCAAGTTCGAATTTGATCTTGAGACAGGTACAAATAGAAAGAAATGGAATTTAATAAAGCATTCCCGGGAAAAATTCTGTCACTTAGGCTGATGGAGTCTTTTATCGGATATAAAAATTGATCCAATTTAGATCTAATACCTAATTCTTTTATTATGATATTAATATTATGTGATATTAATATTATGATTTATGATAATATATTAATTATTGATATTATATTAATTATGATATTAAATGATATTATGATCAGCGTACAAAAAAAGAAAAAATCAATGAGTTTAGGATTTAATCTGCTCTCTATGAATGAGATAAAAACAGAAGAATCAGGAACAGCATAGAGTTCCCTTTTTTTTTAGCATACACAATTGAATGTTCAAAAAGGAATTCACAAATCTTTTTTTGGTAGTCAAATTTATAAAATACAATGGAATTGCGTACGTATATAGTCATAGGAGTAATCTTTAGGAAGTACATGACGATATAGCTATCTAGCTATCCGTATATCACATCTTTTATAAGAATTGAACTTGGTGCAACCTAGGTTAGGTCGTACTCTATCATAATGTCTATCTTCTATTCATATTCAATGAAATATTCAAGCACAATGATCCTATATAGGGATATGTGCATAAGAACCGGCTTGGTATCCACGTATAAAAATTTCTGTTCTAGAGTTTACACTTTTCTGGGGTTTACATATACACATATATTTTCTTATAATTAGAATTGATCATGTAATTGATAATGATTAGTCGGAAATCAATTGGATTTTGCATCCATTAAGATAAGGAGATACAAAATTAATAGCTGTTCGCTAATTCAAAGTAAGAAAAGTAAGTAAGAGTAAAAGAGTAATAAGTAAATATTAAATAGTTAATGGAGTAAATAAGAATTTATTCGAAATTGACCTGCATTTTACAGTCTGTGACCGGGCCGGGAATCTTTTCACTTTTCCATAGATTTGATAGATCTATAGAAAAGTGAAAAGAAAAGGTAAGTTTTTAAGCGACGCGTGTTTTGAGATAAAATCAATCGAAGAAAAGAATATAAATTGGATCCAATAAAAAAGAGGAATTTTTTTTTGGAAAAGGATAAGTACAATGGGATTTCAGATCCAAAAAGAAAAGAAATTAAGAAAGTAAAAAATTCAAATCAAAACCAAAATGAGGAGAGGCATAGAAATAGAATAAAATAGAATATATACATAGAATTTATTATAGAATTTCTTTCTTCTTTATTCTTCTTCATTTCTTTATCTGTTTTGGATGTAAATTGGCGGCATGGCCAAGTGGTAAGGCGGGGGACTGCAAATCCTTTATCCCCGGTTCGAATCTGGGTGTCGCCTGATCAACAAAAAAAGACTTGGAATTTCTTAATCCTGTTAATCGAACTTGACGAATTCTTGCCCCGCAAAAGAATAGGCAAGGACTAGGTCTGTCGATACTTGATTTTGAGAACCATAGGTCCTATAAAAGACTGTCATCTTTTTTCTCAAAATCTGGGTTCTGAGTGTGGCTAAAAAAAGTACCAATAAATTAGATAGGCTGATGGTAAATTCATTTAAGAATTGTGGCAAAGAACTGAAGATACTTTGTATTCAGACTCACTAGAGGTTCTGAGTACTGTTCATAAATTGAATCAGAATGGTTAACTGGCTCTTCTTTGTATTTGTATCTTTTCTTTTTTCTTATTCTCTTTTTTTTTTCAATTCTTTGCTATTTCAATAGAATTCTATAGAATAAGAAATCTATGAACTTTTTATGAGTGGATTCATGAAATTGTTTCATAAAAAGCCGTAAGCAAGAATCCTGTTTTGACTCTGCACCATTGATTCCACTATGATTATGAATCAATAATGGAATCATTCCTTCATTTCATAGAGATAGGGATAGGGGGCATCATTCACATGGATATAGTAAGTTTCGCTTGGGCTGCTTTAATGGTAGTGTTTACATTTTCTCTTTCACTTGTAGTATGGGGAAGGAGTGGACTTTAGAGCTAGGAATAGGAATAAGACTTTACTGAAAAATCTACTTCTATCAATTGGGATCATTTTGCGAAAGCTTAAAAAAACTTGACTTGCTTTAGTTTATCTATATCTATTTTATCTATATCTATATATTATTTCTTATAGATATTAGTAGTATTATATTCTTACTAATATTCTCTTATTCTATTAGTATTAGATTTCTATTGAATCCTGTATTAATATTAAAGTATTAAAGAAAGAATTTTCTTTTCTTATTCTTTATTTATTTTTTTTAATATCTAGTATTTAATATCTAGTACTTAAATATCTAATATTTCTAATATTATTATATTTATCTAATTTAGATTTCTCTAATTCTTTAATATATGATTTAATATATGATATGGTATTTATATGGTATATAGTATATGCCCGTACTATTCTTCCTACATTAATTCTTTCGATGGGCCCCCGGATCCA